AAATTTAACTTCAATAAAGAAGACAGAATAAAAAAAATAAAATTCTTACGAATATAGCCTTCCAATAATGAACAAGTATGAAAGCATTCACTGATCGAAGATGGTATCAACTCCCCATTGCGTATTGCTACTTATCGGGTATAGAATAGATTTGTTTCTCTTTGTTCCTGCAAACATAACATAATTGTTTCAACAAACTAGAACAAACATTAACCCTTGTTCCGAGATAATCCATTGAACAAAAGGGGTCCATTGCACAGTCATAGTCTTTTCCAATGCAATAAAGTTACATAGTGTCATTTATCTTTGATAAAGGGGTAATTCCATGGGTTTGCCTTGGTATCGTGTTCATACCGTCGTATTGAATGATCCCGGCCGGTTAATTTCTGTCCATATAATGCATACAGCTCTGGTTGCCGGTTGGGCCGGTTCGATGGCTCTATATGAATTAGCAGTTTTTGATCCCTCTGACCCCGTTCTTGATCCAATGTGGAGACAGGGTATGTTTGTTATACCTTTTATGACTCGTTTAGGAATAACCAATTCATGGGGCGGTTGGAGTATTACGGGGGGGACTATAACGGATCCGGGTATTTGGAGTTACGAAGGTGTGGCCGGAGCGCATATTGTGTTTTCTGGCTTGTGCTTTTTGGCAGCCATTTGGCATTGGGTGTATTGGGATCTAGAAATTTTTTGTGATGAACGTACAGGAAAACCTTCTTTGGATTTGCCTAAAATTTTTGGAATTCATTTATTTCTTTCCGGGGTGGCTTGTTTTGGTTTTGGCGCATTTCATGTAACAGGCTTGTATGGTCCCGGAATATGGGTGTCCGATCCTTATGGACTAACAGGAAAAGTACAATCTGTAAGTCCAGCATGGGGCGTAGAAGGCTTTGATCCCTTTTTTCCAGGAGGAATAGCCTCTCATCATATTGCAGCGGGGACATTGGGCATATTGGCAGGTCTATTCCACCTTAGTGTCCGTCCGCCTCAACGTCTATACAAAGGATTACGTATGGGCAATATTGAAACCGTTCTTTCTAGTAGTATCGCCGCCGTCTTTTTTGCAGCTTTTGTTGTTGCTGGAACGATGTGGTATGGTTCAGCAACTACTCCGATTGAATTATTTGGTCCCACTCGTTATCAATGGGATCAGGGATACTTTCAGCAAGAAATATATCGAAGAGTAAGTGCTGGGCTAGCCGAAAATCAAAGTTTATCAGAAGCTTGGTCGAAAATTCCTGAGAAATTGGCTTTTTATGATTACATTGGCAATAATCCGGCAAAAGGAGGATTATTTAGAGCGGGCTCAATGGACAACGGCGATGGAATAGCTGTTGGGTGGTTAGGACACCCTATTTTTAGAGATAAAGAAGGGCGTGAACTCTTTGTACGTCGTATGCCTACCTTTTTTGAAACATTTCCAGTCGTTTTAATAGATGGGGACGGAATTGTTAGAGCTGACGTTCCTTTTAGAAGAGCGGAATCTAAGTATAGCGTTGAACAAGTAGGCGTAACTGTTGAGTTTTATGGCGGCGAACTCAACGGAGTCAGTTATAGCGATCCACCTACTGTGAAAAAATATGCTAGACGTGCTCAATTGGGTGAAATTTTCGAATTAGATCGTGCTACGTTGAAATCTGATGGCGTTTTTCGTAGTAGTCCAAGGGGTTGGTTTACTTTTGGACATGCTTCCTTTGCCCTACTCTTCTTCTTCGGACACATTTGGCATGGGGCTAGAACCCTGTTCAGAGATGTTTTTGCTGGTATTGACCCAGACTTGGATGCTCAAGTAGAATTTGGAGCATTCCAAAAACTTGGAGATCCAACTACAAGAAGACAGGGAGTCTAATACAACATTGCTTTCTTTTTTTTGCCTCTATTTTTTTATAGGATACTAGAAAAATCTTAATTTGAATCACCGCCCCTCCTTTTTTTTACTCTTTTTATCATTATCGGGAAAATAATCCCAAGTAAGCAGGTATGGAAGCTATAATTGTAAACCACAATCGAATCTATGGAAGCATTGGTTTATACATTTCTATTAGTCTCGACTCTCGGGATAATTTTTTTCGCTATCTTTTTTCGGGAACCTCCCAAAGTTCCCACTAAAAAGGTGAAATGATTTTTCATTATCTCAATTGAAGTAATGAGCCTTCTGATATTGGAAGGCTCATTACTTCAACTAGTCTCCGTGTTCCTCGAAGGGATCTCTTAGTTGTTGAGAGGGTTGCCCAAAAGCGGTATATAAAGCGTACCCGGTAAAGCTTACAAGTAAACCAGATATAAAGATGGCGACTAGGGTTGCTATTTCCATTATTATAAAATTTCAAGATCACATACGGATCAATCAATCGTTTATATTATTATAACCGGAATGGTATACAAAGTCAATAGATCTCAATGAATACAATCAGATTTATGGCTACACAAACCGTTGAGGGTAGTTCTAGATCTCGTCCAAAACCTACTACCGTGGGGGCTTTATTGAAACCATTGAATTCGGAATATGGTAAAGTAGCTCCCGGATGGGGAACTACTCCTTTGATGGGAGTTGCAATGGCTTTATTTGCAATATTCCTATGTATTATTTTGGAAATTTACAATTCTTCTGTTTTACTGGATGGAATTTCAATGAATTAAATCCACAAGAAAATGAAATTAAAAAGAACCAGGAACAGGAAGTTCTAGTCTTTCAATAGAATACAAAATGAATTTTTCGGGTCCCGAATTCTATTTCTAACCCCCCTTTTGGTAGTTCAATCGCGGAATTTTTTTCTGTCTGTACTTCCGGAATATGAGTGTGTGACTTGTTATAATTGATCCTATTGATAATACAGAAAATGAGTCTGTCATCTTATCATGATGGAGATGGTTCTACCTCGTCGGATATTCATACTGGTATCTGGAACACGGAATATATAAAATATATCAATCAAGAAATATTTGAACTATGATTCATATTTAATATTCAGACCTCTCGATCGGATTCAAAAAAATTTTCTTTTCAAAGACAGAATTTAGAAGTTATAAATCGAAAGATTTTTCTTCTTTCAAACTCCTGTTTATGCCTATTTTGTTTAATCAACAGACAATTTTTTTTGTATTTTTAGTCATTATACCTATCCTATTGATTGAATAAGCGATGATCCAGTGGTTCTTACTCAAGGAATCTTTGGGCTTAGCTTTGGGGTTTTATTGAATCATCGTGGTTCTAGTATGAATCTGGGGTTTCAATCGATTCTATAGGGTCTTAACAAGAGAAATTCCTATTAATGATAAAAAAAATAGTAAAAGCCACATTACACACAATAAAAAAATAGGGAAAGAGAATATTCAAGAGGCCTGTAGTAACAATCAACATAAAGACGAATGAGCCGACTTGATATTTTGGCATTATCACCACAAAGAAGAACTTTCGGATTTTTATTCCCTCCTATCTTCCGAAAAGAGAAAATCCGGGATTAATAAGTTTCAAACTTTCTATTCTATTATATATCCCTTTCAATCAGTATTTGGGTGTCTGCTTGAGCTGTACGAGATGAAATTCTCATATACAGTTCTTAGAGGGGGAATTCACGCGGTTTACCTATCTCAATAAAGTCTATGATTGGTTCGAAGAACGTCTCGAGATTCAGGCGATTGCAGATGATATAACCAGTAAATATGTTCCTCCTCATGTGAACATATTTTATTGTCTAGGAGGAATTACGCTTACTTGTTTTTTAGTACAAGTAGCTACTGGGTTTGCTATGACTTTTTACTATCGTCCAACTGTTACTGAGGCTTTTGCTTCTGTTCAATATATAATGACTGAAGCTAACTTTGGTTGGTTAATACGATCGGTTCATCGGTGGTCGGCAAGTATGATGGTTCTAATGATGATCCTACATGTATTTCGTGTGTATCTCACCGGTGGGTTTAAAAAACCTCGCGAATTGACTTGGGTTACAGGTGTGATTCTGGCTGTATTGACCGCGTCTTTTGGTGTAACTGGTTATTCCTTACCTCGGGACCAAATTGGTTATTGGGCAGTTAAAATTGTAACAGGCGTACCCGAAGCTATTCCTGTAATAGGATCACCTTTGGTAGAGTTATTACGCGGAAGTGCTAGTGTGGGACAATCCACCCTGACTCGTTTTTATAGTTTACACACTTTTGTCTTGCCTCTTCTTACTGCCGTATTTATGTTAATGCACTTTCTAATGATACGTAAACAAGGTATTTCTGGTCCTTTATAGAATAGGAAAAGGGGTATATCATAGATATTTGTAATCAATCATTTATCACTTGGGGGAAGAAGAATAGTATTTCATTGCTACAAGTATGGATTGTTGAAAAGAATAATCCATGTATTTGGACATTTTCCTTCAACTCCACAATACAATATTGTATTTAGTTATTTAACATAAGATCACTAGTTGGAGGTAATTCTCCGAAAAAAAAAAATGGATTATGGGAGTGTGTGACTTGAACTATTGATTAGGCCGTGCAGGTATATGTCTGTTTCTGCCACATTGAAATTAATAATCGAATGTGTCTTTTGTCCAACCACCGTATAAGTAAGTCCTATACATACAGAGAGAGGATAGGCCGGTTCGTTTGAAGAGAATCTATTCTATGATCAACCCTGGATCATGTCATGCATGAACAGGCTCCGTAAGATCCAGTCGAATGTGTGATTTTGCATAATAGAATATATAATTCGGGTTTTGTTTTATCATTTTTTTTTTTATTATTAATAGTTTGAATAGTATTCAAATGCGTTCATTTCCTATGCATCGACCTGATCTATAATACTATCGGAGTGAAACAGGGGATCTAAAGAACAACAGAGGCTAGACTATATTAGTAACAAGTAAACCCTATGCTATGTAAATATATATATATATATTATGTAAAGTATAAATCTCCAAATATTTGGGAGATAAACACCAAACACAAGGTATGAGACGACCCAGAAAGCATTTGATCATGATCAACTCTGTAAGCCTACTTGG